GATTGCACGTATTGAATGGATACGAGAAGGCAGGGTTCCCCTCCAAACCATTGGAGCTAAAATTGATTATTGTTCCTATAGTGTTCGAACTATCTATGGTGTGTTGGGGATAAAAATTTGGATATTTATCGACAAGGAATACTAAAATCTTACTTTTACAAATTAAACCCCTCCTTTCTTTTTTTTTTCAAAGCCATCAATTAATTCTTTTAATTCTATAGGGCTGAATAAAAATTCGATTGACCCTTTGATAAAATTGCTATGCTTAGTGTGCGACTCGTTGGTTGTTTAGGGTTAGGATTAAACACGATTATCCCTGCTCCCCAGTATGAATGAATAAGTAGAGACATACTAACCACCTCATCACTTCGCATTATCTCAATTTAAAAAATCAGCCAAAATTTGATAGAATGATCATACCTTTGTAGCGGCTGAAACCTTTTTTGTTTCTGAACAAAAATCTTTGTAAAAACAAAAGATAGAAGAAAAATGTAGATAAACGGAAGGATGAGAGAACGAGAGAAAAAAAATGATATAGAATTCCAATATGTAAGGTCAATAAATCATCTTATAAATTAAAACAGGGCAGTGTAATATAGCATGAATCAAGATTCATCCTAAGTAAATGACTTTTATTCTGCCTAGAGCAAAACACAAAAATCAAGAGCTTTGAGCCAAAAAAGACTGAGAAAATTGACTCAAGAACAACTTTCAAGACTAGCTCCATTGTAAAACTAAGACCTAAGCATTAAGTAAGAAGCGATGGGAACGACGGAAGCTGTGAATGCAAAAGATTCTATGGAAAAGGAAATCTTACAGATTCGCTGGTCGGGATGGCGGAAGGAAGCCCAGATGAATTGATCTATTCTTCGAAGGCACACAAAAAGTCTAAAACTGAAACAGAAGAGTAAATATTCGCCCGCGAAAACTTGATTTTTTTGAATCCTTTTAGTCGCGAGGAGCCAGATGAGAAGAAATTCTCACGTCTGGTTCTGTAGTAGGGATGGAATTCAGAAACAACTATCAACTATAACCCCAAAAGAACCAGATTCCGTAAACAACATAGAGGAAGAACGAAGGGAATTTCTTATCGGGGGAATCATATTTGTTTCGGTAAATATGCTCTTCAGGCGCTTGAACCTACTTGGATCACATCCAGACAAATAGAAGCAGGTCGACGAGCAATGACACGAAATGTACGTCGTGGTGGAAAAATATGGGTACGAATATTTCCAGACAAACCAGTTACAGTAAGACCTGCAGAAACACGTATGGGTTCGGGTAAAGGATCCCCCGAATATTGGGTAGCTGTTGTTAAACCAGGTCGAATACTTTATGAAATGAATGGAGTAACAGAAAATGTAGCTAGACGGGCAATTTCAATAGCAGCATCAAAAATGCCTATACGAACTCAATTCATTATTTCGGGATAAAGTATAAAAAGAACAATCAACAAAAATGGTTCTTCATTATGAAAAAATGGCAAATTTCTTTTTTTTTTTTTTTAGATAAACAATATTTCTTTTTTTTTTTCTTTGTCCTTTGCATTGAAAGAAAAAATTTTAAAATCGTATGATTCAACCTCAGACCCATTTAAATGTAGCCGATAACAGCGGGGCCCGAGAATTGATGTGTATTCGAATCATAGGCGCTAGCAACCGTCAATATGCTCATATTGGTGACATTATTGTTGCTGTAATCAAAGACGCAGTACCAAATATGCCCCTAGAAAGATCAGAAATTGTCAGAGCTGTAATTGTACGTACTTGTAAAGAACTCAAACGAGACAACGGTATGATAATACGATATGATGACAATGCTGCAGTTGTTATTGATCAAGAAGGAAATCCAAAAGGAACTCGAATTTTTGGTGCGATCGCCCGTGAATTAAGAAAACAAAATTTTACTAAAATAGTTTCCTTAGCTCCCGAGGTATTATAAAACTATGTTTCTAGTAGGTTATTTGAAAAAAATAGATATAGATTAAGAGATAGATTGTATCTCACCCATATACCTTGAAAACAAAAAACATGTTGATTATATCAAATAATGAGTTACCAACAATTTTAGGCATAATGGGTAGAGACACTATTGCTGAGATATTAACCTCTATACGAAATGCTTATATGGATCAAAAAAGAGTGGTTCGAATAACATCGACTAATAGTACCGAAAGTGTTGTAAAAATACTTTTACGAGAAGGTTTTATCGAAAACATGAGAAAACAGCGCGAAAACCATAAAAATTTTTTGGTTTTAACGCTGAGACACCAAAGGGCTAGAAAAAAGCCCTATAGAAACCTTTTCAATTTAAACCGAATCAGTCGACCGGGTTTACGAATCTATTCTAACTATCAACGAATTCCTCGAATTTTAGGCGGGATGGGGATTGTAATTCTGTCCACTTCTCGAGGTATAATGACCGACCGAGAGGCTAGACTAGAAGGAATCGGCGGAGAGATTTTGTGTTCTATATGGTAATCTTTCTCCTAGACAAATTG